AGTCCCGATATAGCAATCAAAACAAAACGTGTAGGCGGATCGACGAATCAAGTTCCCATTGAAATAGGATCCACACAAGGAAAAGCACTTGCCATTCGTTGGTTATTAGAGGCTTCCCGAAAACGTCCGGGTAGAAATACGGCTTTCAAATTTAGTTCCGAATTAGTGGATGCTGCCAAAGGGAGTGGCGATTCCATACGCAAAAAAGAAGATACTTATCGAAGGGCAGAGGCCAATCGAGCTTTTGCACATTTTCGTTAATCCATGAACTGGATCTATTATTATACATCTCGATCGGAAAAGAATACATAGAATCTGAATCAAGAATCGTAATTTTTTATCCAAACAAACGAAAAGGAAACGAAAGAAACATAAAAAAAAGAAATGGATCAACGAAAAAAAGGCGGGCACTTGATTAAAAAAAAAGTCGAGTCATCGTCAATACCATGGAATAAGGTTGGATCCCATGAGATGGGGATTCTGTAAATATTCCATTGAAATAGAAATCGAAACGATTGGGATTTTTTTGGAGATTGGATGCAGTTGCAGTTACTAATTCACGATCTGGCATGTACAGAATGAAAACTTCATTCTCGATTCTACATTTTGAAGGCGTTTCATTTTCTTCTCTTCGATGGTTTTATTTTCCCAGAATGTATCCTAATTTTTGGCCTAATTCTTATCGATTCCACCTCTGATAAAAAGAGCAGTACCCTTGGTGGTTCTATTTCATCTCTTCAAAACAAGTTTAGTAATGAGTGAGCATAAGGTTCGGTCTTATACAGACACGAGGAAGGGAATCAAAAATAAAAAAAAGAATCAACAAGTCACTAGACGAAACCAAGCAAAGAGAGCCCCTCACGTAGAAGATGATCTACTTACTTAAGATCGAACAATTCCATCGAATGGAATGAGATAATAGCAGCACAGGCCGGCCTGCTTTTGACATCTATTCTTGGACCACCCTCACCACTCTTCTTTGGGCATCATCTATCTATTGCGAGAAATCGGTTTGAGTCCATCTTTTTTTGATTCAAAGAAGCAATTGGATGTCTGAGTCGGGTACGGATGAATGACATGACCGATCAATCGAAATACTCCAACACATCATCACCTTTCTCATATCCACCATACATCACATACGATTCACTTTCCAGATGCCTTGGTGGTGAAATGGTAGACACGCGAGACTCAAAATATCGTGCTACATACAGAGCGTGGAGGTTCGAGTCCTCTTCAAGGCATTCATGGAGAATGCTCGTTCCATGAGCAATTCAGTCAGCAGCGGATCACGACATCTTCTTGGTGATCTTCTTTTTTAATTCAGTTAAACCAATGATTCGTTCTTGGAGCAGATAGCATTTCATCAGACATGCGTATTTTTGATTTTCCTATGTGACATCTTTTCTTTCATTCATGGACATTTTTGGATGTAGTGATCAATAAGAATAACAAAGGGTCGTCGCTATTCAAGAATTCTTGTTTAGGCAGTGAATCCATACTACATACAGAATCGTGTTTGGATCGAATTTAAATTCTTCCATGTTTCATCAGTAGCATATTGTTCCATGGAACATAGGTCCAAAACAAACAAAATATGGAAGAAACAAGTTTTTTCACGACTCTAACCCCCACATTCTGTTCCACTGAATCCCTCTTTCATGGCCACATATCTTTCCGGCTAAGGAATGGAAATCTTTCTCCTGTTACATGATGAATCCAATTTTCATTTCATCCGGGAAAAGCCATCTTTTTCTCAACAATGTCTTTGTCATTTGATCCAATAGCGTTCCGTTAGATAGGAACAGATTTGATAAATACGGAAAACTCTCGAATGGAGTTGTATTCGAACGGAAAGATCCATTTGATAATGAACGATTGGTTCTAAGCAATCTCTGACGATTGATCAACAATTCGAAGAGATTTTCTTGCGTATTCTTGATAAACCAGCGTTTATATATTGTAGGAGGATCTGTTTGGGAAGTAAGAAGTGCCTTTGACATCTCTTCATCTGCAAAGAATTCTCGATGTGAAAACACGGAAACAAAGGGCGGATATTTGAATAGGAAAAAGAGTGGATCTGCGGGGTCCCAAATGAATTGGCTTATTCGAAAAAAGCCTTGTTCTTTGGAAGCTCTCTCTCGTGTCTGGTACTGCATGGTTCCACTCTGCAATAACTCCAATTCATTCTCTGGAAGCTCATCATCCTCTTCAACAATGATCCGCTTGCCCCGAAATGTGGCCCCATAATAGTGAAATCCCAATGAATTGGGTTCGATACAATCCAATAGAAAGCCCCCAGGGTGCCATATTCTAGGAGCCCAAACAATGTGATTGCATAAATCCTCTATTATCTGTGGGTCGAGGGCTCCTTCCCCTTCTTCAAACTCCGATTCGTATTTTTCATAGATAAATCTCTGATCAACGATAGAACAAGATCCATTTTGCATATCGAAGGGATTCTTCCTCCGTTCGGGCCGAAGCAATGTCACTCCTCGATCATTATCAAACGGACTGTAATCTTTTTCTGTCCGTGACGATCCCGTCAGAGCGCCTTCGACTTCTAATAATAGGCCATGAACTAGATCAGAATCATTCTCAATGAGTCCATAAGAAGTGATCCCATTTCTTTCGGGTCCGGGTAGAGACCAAAGATCTTGAGCGACCCATCCGGCAGAACAACTCAAAAGATAAAGAAGTATCGTCAATTTCTTCATGCTCATTCCAAGTTCGAAGTAACAATTGTACAAATAAGAACCCCCTTCGTGACATGATTTCTTCATATACATATAGATAGAGATTAGAATGGGGCAATGACTTAGAAGTACATTTTGTGCAACAGCCCTTCCTATCTGATAGAAAAGGATTCCATGATCCTGAACCGATCTAACCTGGGATCGCAAATACCAAGTTTGTCTATGAAGAGCGGATCTCATTGTATTACAGTCTACTAGAATGGATTTATTCTGTGTAATACGAATCGATAGGGCCTCATTGGTAAGTGCTACAAGATCTAGTGCATTGGAACCCATGGTTATGGACCCAAATCCATTTTTTGTATGGAACATTTTATTTTCAAATTCAAACCCCCTAGTAGTATATAGAGTGAAAAAGTGCTTTCGTTGTTGTGGAAGAAGAAGCCTTCGTATCTTAATGAATGTATTTAAATTATTCGGAGCGATTAGAGCGGGATCCACTTTTTGGGGTTTATGAGTCGAAGCAATAACAAGAGTGATAGGAAAACTTCTTTCACAATCCCTGGAGAGAAAGTTCACTAATAGACCGAGGGAGAAGGAATTCGACTCATTCACATCCACCAGATCATGAATGTTTGGAATCCATATAATGCAAGGAGACATTGCTTTTGCTAATTCGAATTGAAGGGTGATATAAAATCGGTCTATAATATCCGGCATCATATCCATAGTTAGCGCATTCATCATAGTAAGCAGATCCAGTTCCGTATCAAGATCCATATCGTCGTCACTCTCCATATCGTCGTCACTCTCATCCATAAGAAAACCATTGTTGTTATCCAGGAACTTGTTCAGAAATACCGTAATAAAAGGAACATAGGAGTTTGTAGCTAGGTATTTGACCAAATAGGATCGTCCAGTTCCTATAGAACCTATCACTAAGATACCCCTGGAGGGGGATGAAAGGGCTGCTAAGCGGAGCGAAAAGGGTTTTCCATGAGATGGGAAATGAAAACGATTAGCCCCACATTGTGAATAAGTGATTGTCTGAGAATGAGCCAGGAATATCCGTCTTTCTGCTAAACAGGATGTATGGAACTCATAATTCATTAAAGACTTATTATGAATGTCAACTAAGTATCGTAAGTAAATTTCTCCCGGTTGTTCAATGATTTGATAACCAGAGTCATTCTTTGATAAATGATCACGATGAGTCAGACTCCATAGAATTTGATCAATCCTTTTTTCTATCGTTAAGGTGGTGGAGAACTGAACCAATAATTCTCTTTCTTCATCATCCATCGAATCACTGTTCGCGACCCAGGATTCTATTTTATCATCCATCCAATCACCGTTCAAGTTTTTTTTTCTTATCAATGATGAATAGAGATCTTGACTTGTATGACTTAGATCTCTCGTATTTCTCGAAAAAGTGATTCGATGGATGGGATTTGGTATTATGATACTTATGAGATCGATGAAATCGATGAGATGATGGATATTCCAATCTTTATTAGAGCGTATTGATTTGACCCCATAAGCGGGACCACCCAAAAACATGTTGCCGACAGAAGAACCCCGTATTCTTTCTGTTAAAGAATCTCCTAATTGTTCCAGAACTAGAACGATTTTTTGGAACCAGAAAGAATTCAGTTCAGATGTAGGATACCTATCCAGAAGTTTTCGCAACTCCATCATACATGATGGAATCATCAAAGATTTGACCTTTTCAAACTCTGTCTGTAACTCAGAGGCTCGGGAAACAAAGAGAAGATGTGTACGAACGAGGAGATATCCAGCAACAAAAAGAAGGATAAGGATTGAATAGAGGAACTCCCGAACATTTGGCGATCTCAGATGTGTCGATATCGATGACTCATTCTTTCGATGAATCATTTCTTCGGACAGAAGATTATGTAAACACTGACTCGAAATCTCACTTATCAGATTCCGTTGTGGAAGACACCATTTTTTCTGAAGAAGACGCCATGAAATATCTGATCCATGAATCATATCATGAAAAATGGATACAAATTTTTGACTGCTACTTCGTATCGGCAATAGGTCTGAAAAAGGATCTAAAAATATCAATAATAGATATTTGTACCCTGTTGAAGTAAGGAACCATGGCATATATGTTTGGAATAGATTCCATTTTGAGAGAGTTGAAAAAGCACTTTCCCGTGGAATGGTTCTATCCTTCTGCCCTTTCTCAACGCATTTATTTAAACAAAGACTCTGTTTTTTCCTCTTTTCGGATGGTACATATTTCTCAGAACGTTGAGTGGGAATCAAACTCATGTTTGAATTGAAATGGAGATACGGATGCAAGTGAATCCCTTCTGAATAATCATCAGCAGATAGATTCATATCTGAAAGAGGTTGACAAGAAGTGCTTTCTAAATGGACGACGACTCTTTGTCCCTCTTTTAGAGGTGTTCCAGAAATGTCTGCAATCGAGTAGTCAATAGCTCTACGAGCGAAATCGGTACGAGGAAAAAAATGGAAAGATTTGTACAATCGATTCGTTTCGTCACCACTTTGTGGAAAATCGTTAGGTATGAATATGTATGATACCTGTGACTCGATTGGTGAAAGAGTCTCTCTCTCCAAAAAAGCTTTTTTACCGACGCACAAAGAAAATGTTTTTTGATTCTTGTGAATGAACAGGATATGGAGGAATTGTCCATACGTAAAATCATAATGATTGATACGGGCCCTTCTTTCCACATCAAAAGGGAATCTTTTCTTACAATAGAAGCAGAAGTGATGTTGATTCATCAAGAATCGGAGTCGATTTGCTTTATAAAAAGAAGATATCAATGAACTTCTATGAAATGGTTTCGCGGGATTAAGCCAATTGTCTTGATCGTGGTATATCATTGAGAAATAGGAATCCGTGTTATCAAAGCGATTCTTTCTAGTATGGTATAATGATGAGTCAATCATCCTTGGTATCTTTTTGAACAAAAAAGGTGATATTCTTCCTCCATGGATCAATAATTTAGATTTTTTGGGGGAAGTATCATGATCATTCATGAAGGGTTTCAATTGTTTCAAATGAACGATTTGAAGACCTATTGATTCTAACAACGGATTGCAGAGTGCATTCGGACCTTTTTCATAGATGTGGATCTCGGACCTATGAATGGGGATATTCCCAGAACTCACAAAGAAGAAAAAAGGAAGTGAGTTAGACAAGAGAATCCACTTGGACAAAAGAAGTGACTTGGACAAATATTTTTTGTCGATAACCCCACCACCATCCATCGAATATCGTATACGTAAGCGATCGAACACGACTATCCAACGGCTCTTTTGCTCAGAAACGAAATCTTCCAAATGTTCCTGGAATTTATTGCTCCCATTGGACCATTTGTATCTATATGCATTAGGATCCCGATTCATGGATCTCTCGATTCGATAAATAAAAAAAAGAGGATCGAACCATTTCTTTTGACTCTTTATCAAATTCGATAAATGTTGGTTGATCGTATATTTCATTATAGATCTATGATTCAGAGTCTTATTTCCTATTTGATCCCTTTGAATTCCATATTCGAAGTAGCGGTCGGATATGAAAAAGAATCGATTCCATAAATTTCTTATGTACCCTTCGGTGCTATTATAGATTTGAATCATCTGATTTCGGATCAAGATATAATATGGATTGATGACTGTCTCCATTATGTTGTTGCTAGCAAATACCACTCTTTTTGGTTTTGGATGTTCCAAATTCCCGCAGGAGATCCTGAGCCATTTCTTTCTGATCCTTCGATCAAAAGATTCATTCTCTTCATAAAAAAGAATAGGAAGTATCAGCCATAAAGATTTCTTTTTTGATTCATCCCTGTAGAATACCTCATTCAAGAATTTTTGATCCAATCCGTAGGAATCAATCGAAAAGGCAAATACCTTATGATACACTAGATCCGGTTCGGTTATTGATAGAGTGAATAGATCTGCTGCCATTTGAAATCTCTCTTCTGATTCAAAATCATGGTGGTACGTGTATCCCCCCCTGTTCCGGTCATGAAATAGATGAAAGAAATCCAAAAATTGATTTTTGTTCAAGAATGAAATCTGATTGGAACTGTCCATATCATCCGGTGCATCCTTCGGAACCATATCACATCCCGGATCTGATGAAATAGGATGAATTGAGACGGTCTTTTGGTTATACGTCATTCTCTTGATATTCATTTCTTTCTTTTCCGATCGCCTGGAAGGCACAAAAGAAACATCTTGTTGTTTCTTCAACAATTTAAGATCTCTAGTGGACCTCTCAGTAGGATTCGAACCCAGATGAAGTTCTGACCATCTCTCAGAGAAAAAAGAACGAATGTATCTTGTAGGATTCCCAATACATTCTTCGATTTCTTCCGGAAGCAGATGAATTTTCATCTGCTGCTTCTCACGTGCCGTGGTGAATAGCCGGGACATTGAGGAAAATCCAGAAAGGCATTTCGGGAATCGGTCTGATTCTATCTCTGTTCGTTCCGTTTGAAGAAAGGAAGGATCCCAAAGAATCGATCTTTCTTTTAGTTGTGGAATCTCTCTCTGATTGATCAATGTGTTGTGATATTCCGACGAATCCTCATTCCTAATAATAATGGAATCCAAAAAAGGATCTCTGGATTGATCAGAAGATCCTTTCCATTGGCTAGATCTTGTGGAATCACATGGTGGAATATTGGACAATACATTCCGTACCTTGCTAAAAAACCGATCCTTGTTTACCAACCCATCATTGTCTAACCATCGATTCTCTCTTACGTTCCTCAAAAAATCCGATTCGTGATTATTCCCCCAACTAACGAAGAGATCTTGGCGGAATTGCCAAATCGAAAATGGAACACAATTTTGCAAAGAAATCGCCCACTTGTTTCTCGAGAAGAGATGGGATAATACATGCTCCATTTCATTGGATGGAATAGTGGACCCAGCTCCTTGTTGTTTGAATAAACCCTCCACCATGGGTATTTTTTCAATAAAAGCAGACATTAGATAACAAATCCAGTCTATCACTAAGATTTCAAATAGCTGTCCCGAATTCAAGTGGATAATGTTTCGCCTCTTCTTCCTCATAGAAAGACGATCAAACAATTCCCCATGGTCCTTGCGGATCGGATCATCCATATTATATACAAGAAACTCCAATTTGATATATCTTTTTTTCTCTTTGAATGAGATCTCAATTCCAGCGACGGTTTCATTATTTGAAATCTTACAACTAGTATTATCCCTATTTTTTCCGATCCAGTTCCTCCACCGCGAACCCCTAGATTCAGGCATGATACACTTTTTCGTTTTTGGGAGAACCCAAGGACTCTCTTTCGGATCCAGGAAACGACTCTCAGAGATATTTTTTCCTTTTGGAAGATACAACAGGAGCGAAACAATCAAATGGATATTAGAATAGGAAAACCCAAATGATTCTTCTAATGTTTCATTTCTGGGTCCAATGGAATTCATAGGTATAGTAGGAAGAAGACCTCTCAAATAGAGATGTCTTTCGACCATATTTCGATTGTTAATACGATATATAAGGACCGCTACTACAAAGAGTACAACACCCTTGATCGTGAAATATCGATTGCTTGTGGAACCCTGTGAATTGCGTGAAAAAAGTAGGATACTCCAAATTCGGGGGTCAAAGAGTTTGAGAAAGCGTTCTTGGTGGAAAAAAATATGAATGAAAGATCCCACTGAATGGAAGGGGGTCCATGAATCTAATAAATAGTGAGAATGATGGATCTCTCTCAATATCTCTCTCAATTCTAAAACCCAGGATTTGAATGGATGTCCTTTCATGGATTCCTCCGAAATTGCATTGATTGATGATCATAAAGATTTCATTTCCATTGGAATTTGGTTCTCATCCTAGAGGATTCCCGCTAAGCATCCATGGCTGAATGGTTAAAGCGCCCAACTCATAATTGGCGAATTCGTAGGTTCAATTCCTACTGGATGCACGCCAATCGGACCCTCCCATTTCTTCTATATTGGAATTGGCTCTGTTTCAATGGAATCATCATACATAACGAATGGGTGTGGTATACATTTCTTATTATTAATAAAAAATATATAAAATAAAATATGAATTGTAAGAACTAGCATTCTTATTGAGACTCGAAATCATAGGAAATAAGAAATAGAGATTTATGGATGGAATCAATTCAGTATTTACAGACAAAAGTATTCGGTTATTGGGCAAAAATCAATATACTTCTAATGTCGAATCAGGATCCACTAGGACAGAAATCAAGCATTGGCTCGAACTCTTCTTTGGTGTCAAGGTGATAGCTATGAATAGTCATCGACTCCCGGGAAAGGCTAGAAGAGTGGGACCTACAACTAGTATGGGACATACAATGCATTACAGACGTATGATCATTACGCTTCAACCGGGTCATTCTATTCCACCTCTTAGAGAAAAAAAAGAAAAGAACTGACAAAAAAAAGAATAAGCATGGCGATACATTTTTACAAAACTTCTACCCCGAGCACACGTAATGGAGCCGTAGACAGTCAAGTGAAATCCAATCCACGAACGAATTTGATCTATGGACAGCACCGTTGTGGGAAAGGTCGTAATGCCAGAGGAATCATTACCGCAGGGCATAGAGGGGGAGGTCATAAGCGTCTCTACCGTAAAATCGATTTTCGACGGAATGAAAAAGACAGATTTGGTAGAATCGTAACCATAGAATACGACCCTAATCGAAATGCATCCATTTGTCTCATACACTATGGGGATGGTGAGAAGAGATATATTTTACATCCCAGAGGGGCTATAATTGGAGATACCATTGTTTCTGGTACAGAAGTTCCTATAAAAATGGGAAATGCCCTACCTTTGAGTGCGGTTTGAATTATTGATTTACGTAATTGGAAGTAACCCATTAGTAGGTTTAAGACGAAGAAACCTAGAAATCGATCACTTATCCAATTTTGGAGTCCCTCTACAGCAGGATAGACCTCAACAGAAAACGGAAGAGTAACGGCAGCAAGTGATTGAGTTCAGTAGTTCCTCATAATATCAAATTATTGACTCTAGAGATGATAGTAATAGGGAGAAGACAAAATAAGTTTCAAGCACCGAAAAAACCGGAAGCGCCCCTTAAAGAGAGGAGGAAGGCTTATTCACATTTCATTTGATGGTCAGAGGCGAATGGAAAGCAGTGGGAATTCTAAAAAAGATTCCCCCGGGGAAAAAAGAGAAGAGATATGTCTCCTACGTTACTCATACATAATATGGAAGTATCGACGTAATTTCATAGAGTCATTCGGTCTGAATGCTACATGAAGAACATAAGCCAGATGACGGAACGGGAAGACCTAGGATGAAGATATCTTTACATGAGTGTCGGCAGATTTGGATTCCGATATATCCACTCATGTGGTACTTCATTGTACGATATATCACACACACACCATCTGTATAGAACTCTACATCCAGAAAGCCGTATGCTTTGGAAGAAGCTTGTACAGTTTGGGAAGGGGTTTTGATCCAAAAAAAAGAATCCACTTCAACCGATATGCCCTTAGGCACGGCCATACATAACATAGAAATCACACTTGGAAAGGGTGGCAAATTAGCTAGAGCAGCGGGTGCTGTAGCGAAACTGATTGCAAAAGAGGGTAAATCGGCCACATTAAAATTACCTTCTGGGGAGGTCCGTTTGATATCCAAAAACTGCTCAGCAACAGTCGGACAAGTGGGGAATGTTGGGGTGAACCAGAAAAGTTTGGGTAGAGCCGGATCTAAGTGTTGGCTAGGGAAGCGCCCTGTAGTCAGAGGAGTCGTTATGAACCCTGTAGACCATCCCCATGGGGGTGGTGAAGGAAGGGCCCCCATTGGTCGAAAAAAACCAACAACCCCATGGGGATATCCTGCACTTGGAAGAAGAAGTCGAAAAAGGAATAAATATAGTGATCCTTCGATTCTTCGTCGCCGTAGTTAGTAAGGAGAAGAAAAAATCGAATTTGTTTCTTCGTATTTTTTTTTACAAAACAAAGGAGTAATGTGTGACACGTTCACTAAAAAAAAATCCTTTTATAGCGAATCATTTATTAAGAAAAATGAAAAAGCTTAACACAAAGGCGGAAAAAGAAGAAGAAATAATAATAACTTGGTCCCGAGCATCTACAATAATACCCACAATGATCGGCCATACTATTGCTATCCATAACGGAAAGGAAAATTTACCTATATTGATAACAGATCGTATGGTAGGCCACAAATTGGGAGAATTTGCACCTACTCTACAATTCCAGGGCCATGCGAAAAACGATAATCGATCTCGTCGTTAAATATTTTTTGAAATGTATAGGAGGTGGTGCTTCTATGATAACGAAGAAAGGAGGGAAACCAAAAACAGAAACATACGCTTTAAGTCAACATATATACATCTCTGCTCATAAAGCACGAAGAGTTATGGATCAGATTCGTGGACGTTCTTACAAAGAAACACTTCAAATACTGGAACTCATGCCTTATCGAGCGTGTTATCCCATTTTCAAATTGGTTTCTTCTGCAGCAAATGCTAGTCACAATATGGGTTTCCACAAAGCAGCTTTAGTTATTAGTAAAGCAGAAGTCAACGAAGGCACTACCGTAAAAAAATTTAAACATCGGGCTCGAGGACGTAGTTATCCGATCATAAGTACCCTTTGCAATATAACTATAGTATTAAAACAGAAATCCTTACATGAAGAATATATCATATGGAAAAATAAAGTATACTGATATATGACGTATCATCAGTATGTAGTGGAGATGAAGAAAAATATGGGAAAAAAAATAAATCCACTTGGTTTCAGACTTGATACTAACCATGATCATCATTATTCCCTTTGGTTCGCACAAGAAAAAAATTATTCTCAAGGGTTACAAGAAGATAAAAAAATACGAGATTCGATCAAGTATGTACAAAAAAATATGACCATATCTTCTTCAAGTATCGAGAGAATTGCACATATAAAGATTCAAAAAAGAATCGATCTGGTTCAGGTCAATATATATATGGGATTACCAAAGTTTTTAGTGATCGAAGGTAGTAAACAGCGAGGAATTGACGATTTCGAAATAACTGTCAAAAAAGAATTGATTTATGTGAACCGAAAAGTCAACATTGCTATTACAAGAATAGACAAACCTTACGGAGACCCTAATATAATTGCAGAATTTATAGCCGACCAATTAAGGAATAGAGTCTCATTTCGAAAGGCTATGAAAAAAGCTATTGAATTAACTGAACAAGCAGATACTAATAAAGGAATTCAAATAAAAATTGCAGGGCGTATGGACGGAAAAGAAATTGCACGTGTCGAATGGATCAGAGAAGGGAAGGTTCCCCTACAAACTATTCGAGCTAAAATTAATTATTGTTCCTATCCAATTCGAACTCTATATGGACTCTTAGGCATAAAAATTTGGATATTGACAGAGGAGGAAGAAAGAAAATGATAGCCACTTGATATGATGATATTCTATCTACTATAAAATACATACAGAAATGAAAAAATGACAAAGTCATCATATTCGTTTACGCTCAATAAATAATAAGAATAAAAAAAATACGCCATTGAAATTTTATAATTTTATAAGGTAAAATAACAATTGGATTGACCATTTGATAGAATGCTATGCTTAGTGTGTGACTCGTTTATTTTTTTAAAGGATAGGATTTGAAAAAGGACCAAGCCCGAAAAAGACTACTAAAAAAACAATACCAACCCATCGCTTCATAGTCTCTATGGATCCAAAAAACCAGTCAATATATGTTTGTCATATCGTTGTAGCAACTGAAGAAATAGTTAGCATAAGAAACAATAAATGAAATCTTTAATATTTATTATGAGTTGTGAAGCATAAATAAATAGATTAAATGTAATAATAAGTTGAGAGAAAGAAAAAAAAGAATATCCATTACTGATATATTATCATATGTAAGGTCTATGATGAGTTATCTCATGACATCATAAAAAGAAGTCGAATTGCATTCATACTGATTCTTCATGACTGATTCTTCATTAATTATATTAAGTAGAGTAGAGAGAATTAGGTGTTGTGTATAATATATTGTATTGTATGTATAATATATATATATTATATTATAATATTACTATTACTTACATAGATTCCATATAGAAATAGAACAAAACAATTAAGAGCTTCAGCCAATAAAGACTGATAAGATTGACTATTTTATTATTATGATAAGCTCCGTTTAAAATTCAGACCTAACCATTCTTTTTCAAAAAATCGAGAGCGATGAGAACGACGGAACCTGTGAATACAGAAGAGAAATTTTTTTTGAAAAAGAATGAAAATGATTCATATTGGTCAGGATGGCGAAAAAAAGAACGGAAACTTTTTTATGCTGAGCGTGTATACGACTGAGATATCAAAAAAATATTCGTCCGCGAAAGCTTAATTTTATTGGAAATGGTTGGGGACTCTCTAGAGGATCAAAACAAGGTAAGAAAATGAGTTGTAACGTTTTTATTTATTATAAACGAAATTTTTTTTAGAATATTTTTTTTTTTTATTTTTTTTGACTTTTTTTTATAATGATTATTCAAACAACATCATATCTCGATTTTTTTTTATAGTCGATAGATCAAATCTAAAATATCACGATTCCGTTATATATATATCTATCAAATAAAAAATAAAAAAAAAAAATATCTCTTTTTGATTTTCATTCGCGAGGAGCTGGATGAGAAGAAACTCTCATGTCCGATTCTGTAGTAGAGATGGAATTAGGAGAAAACCATCGACTATCACCCCCAAAAAACCAGATTCCGTAAACAACATAGAGGAAGAATGAAGGGTATATCTTATCGAGGGAATCGTATTTGTTTCGATCAATTTGCTCTTCAGGCACTTGAACCTGCTTGGATCACATCTAGACAAATAGAAGCAGGAAGACGCGCAATAGCACGAAATGCACGTAGGGGTGGAAAAGTATGGGTACGTATATTTCCAGACAAACCATTTACAGTAAAACCTACAGAAACACGTATGGGTTCGGGTAAAGGATCCCCCCAATATTGGGTCGCTGTCATTAAACCAGGTCGAATACTTTATGAAATGGACGGAGTAACAAAAAAGATAGCTAGAAAAACCATGTTAATAGCAGCGTCTAAAATGCCTATACGAACTCAATTCATTTATTCAGGATAGGAAGAAAAATTTCGAACAAATCAAAGTTATTTGGGATGATACGAATTAAAAATGTTTTTCTGGATTATTCTAATAAAAAACATTTTATTCCCCTTATATTCCTCTTTTCTTTTTACACTGAAAGAAGTAATAATAAAAAATGATTCAACCTCAGACCCATTTGAATGTAGCGGACAATAGCGGGGCTCGAGAATTGATGTGTATTCGCATCATAGGAAGTAATCGACGATATGCTCATATTGGTGACATTATTGTTGCTGTGATCAAAGAAGCTGTTACCCATATGCCCTTAGAAAGATCAGAAGTCGTCAAAGCAGTGATAGTACGTACTTGTCAAGAACTAACACGTGAAAACGGTATGAAAATACGATCGGATGAGAATGCGGCAGTTGTTATTGATCAAGAAGGAAACCCAAAAGGAACTCGCGTTTTTGGTGCGATTGCCCGGGAATTGAGACAGTTCAATACTAAAATAGTTTCATTAGCTCCCGAGGTATTCTAATTCGGATATAAAAAAATAAAAGAATAATCCAGTCGATTCTGTTTCACGCATAAACCCTAATTTTTTAAGAATTCATGAATATAAAGAATTCAAAGAAGAAATAACATGTTATAGTACCAATCCATTTTGTTCATCATGGGTAGAGACACGCTTGCTAATATAATCACCTCGATAAGAAATGCTGAGATGAATAAAAAAGGAACAGTTCGAATTGAATCGACAAGCATTACCGAAAATATTGTGAAAATAATTTTACGAGAAGGTTTTATCGAAAACGTGAGAAAACATCGAGAAAGCAACAATATTTATTTGGTTTTAACCTTGCGACATCGAAAGGATAGGAAAAATAAATATTCACATAGAAGAATTATTATTAACAATTTCAAACAGATCTGTCTTCCTGGTCTACGATTCTATTCTAACTATCAACGAATTCCTAGAATTTTAGGCGGGATGGGGATTGTCATTCTTTCGACTTCTCGAGGTATAATGACAGACCGAGAAGCTAGATTAGAAGGAATAGGTGGCGAAATTTTGTGTTATATATGGTAAGTAATTCTGATATTCGAATTGGATCCGGAACTCCCTATGTTTCAAAAAAAAAAAAGAATAGGTTATCTAATATTCCAACTCCATTATTAGTCTTTTAGTCGTTTCCTTCAAGTCATTCATTTGTGAATTGGAATGAAAAAAGAAAAAAAAAAAATGGATTCATGAGGGTTTATCACTGAATCACTTAACCTCAGGATTTATAGATATTGAAGATCCATCTTCTTCTTCTTGATGAAGGAAACGACGTAGTTATTATCACTTAAACATACTATGATATATATATACCCCCACCAAGTATAAATCGAGTCAACATAGACACTAGTTATGATTCAATTAGAGGGAGTCGTCCAATTGATTCGAAAACTACGCCACAAAGGTTAAATAAAAAGTTAAGTTAGGTAAGCAGGGTTTTGTCAACTTCACCATTCCTTTTTGATGGATATACAATTCAAGGTTCCAAATGTCAAGAAAATTTTTTTCTTCCAGCCAAAAGTATATATTCGGATAAGAGAAGGAATAACGAATATGAAAAAAAAGGCCTCTGTTCGTCAAATTTGTGAAAAATGTCGACTGATCCGTAGGCGGCGACGAATTATAGTCATTTGTTCCACCAACCCGAGACATAAACAAAGACAATAAAAAACTTGATTCTAAAAAAGTTCCCTAAGAGAGACAAGATCAAAATAATAATCGACAATATCTGTTTTTTTTTTTTGACATGAAATGGATATTCCCATTTTGAAGACTCATAGAAATGATACTTTATGATGGAAAAACCTATCAGAATTGGTTCACGTAGTAATCGTATTGGGAGACGTAATAAGAAGAGTGCTAGAATAACAAAGGGAGTCATTCATGTTCAAGCAAGTTTTAACAATACCATTGTGACTGTTACAGATATACGAGGTCAGGTGGTCTCTTGCTCCTCTGCCGGTACTTGTTTCAAGGGTGCAAGAAAAGGCACACCATTTGCTGCTCAAACCGCAGCAGAAAATGCTATTCGTACAGTCGATCAAGGAATGCAACGAGCAAAAATCATGATAAAGGGTCCAGGGCTTGGAAGAGATGCATCATTACGAGCTATTCGTAGAAGTGGTATTCTATTAAGTTTCGTACAAGATGTAACCCCTATGCCACATAATGGCTGTCGACCTCCTAAAAAAAGACGTTTATAGAATAAAAAAATATTTCAAGAGAAAAATGATTCAATGATCTAATCCAATAATATGACTGACTATGGTTCGAGAGAAAGTGACAATTGCGACTCAGACATTCAAGTGGAAATGTGTTGAATCAAGAGTAGACAATAAGCGTTTTCATTATGGACGTTTTATTCTGTCTCCACTTATGATAGGTCAAGCCGACACAATAGGCATTGCGATGCGAAGATCTTTGCTTGGAGAAATAGAAGGAACATGTATTACACGTGCAAAATCTAAGAAAATACCACATGAATATTCTACCATACTAGGTATTCAAGAATCCGTACATGAGATTTTAATGAATTTGAAAGAAATTGTATTAAGAAGTAATCTGTATGGAACTTGTGACGCATCTATTTGTGTCAAAGGTCCCCGGTATGTAACTGCTCAAGACATTATTTCACCACCTTATGTCGAAATCATCGATAATACACAATATATTGCTAGTTTGACGGAACAGATTGATTTTTGTATTGGATTACAAATCGAGAGGAATCGAGGATATCGTATAAAAACACCAAAAAACGTGCAAGACGGAACTTTTTTTCATATAGAATCAATATTCATGCCTGTTCGAAATTCAAATCATAGCATTCATAACTATAATGAAAAACGAGAGATACTTTTTGTCGAAATATGGACAAATGGAAGTTTAACTCCAAAAGAAGCCCTTCATGAGGCCTCCCGGAATTTAATTGATTTATTTATTCCTTTTCTACAAGTGAAGAAAGAAAACTTACATTTAGAGGATAATCAACACAAGTTATCCTTTTTTACTCTTCATGATAGATTGACAAAACGAAGGAAAAAAGAAAAAATCGAATTAAATTCGATTTTTATAGATCAATCAGAATTGTCTCCTAGGATCTATAATTGTCTCAAAAGTTCAAATATACAGACAATATTGGACTTTTTGAATAAGAATAGAGAATATTTTATGAAAATAGAGCATTTTCGCATGGAAGATGTAAAACTGATATGGAGCTTTCTAGAAATACACTTCGAAATAAATTGACCGAAGTTGGCATCAATCGATTGAATTTTTTTCATATTCGGGTTGTTTATATAAGATAAGAAATCAAAAGAATCTTTTGAATAGTTAGCGGAATATATCTATCTCTTTATTTGGAATCGATCTACAAAACTTTTATCCATTGAACAAAAGAATAATATCTAGGATAATTCACTTTCAAAGTGATGCATTATCCTAGATACATTAATCATTACTATTTCTTCTTATTTTTCATCAACAACATGAATTCCATTTAAAAAATCCCTAACATTAGGGATTTCTCTATAGGTAATGTTGCTCCAATACCCAACCAAAGGGCCACTGCTGTACCAATCAAAAAAACAGTTGTCGCTACTGGACGACGATATGGATTTTGGAACTGATTCACATTCTCCAAAAAAGGTACTGTGAATAATCCCACAGGCACTGAAACCATTAAAAGAACACCCAAAAATTTATGGGGTACTGTACGAAGTATTTGAAATACGGGAAAGAAATACCATTCTGGTAAAATTTCCAAAGGAGTTGAAAATGGATCTGCTGGTTCACCTATCATGGATGGTTCTAGAACTGCTAAGCCTACATTACATGAAATTGTTCCTAGAATGACTACTGGAAAAATATATAAAAGATCATTAGGCCATGCGGGTTCTCCGTAATAATTATGGCCCATCCCTTTTGCCAATTTAGATCTTAATACAGGATCATTCAAGTCGGGTTTTTTTCATATTGGGATAGGTGAATTTTTTTTTATAGATCCATCCCCCGATGGAACCGGACATGATAATTTTTCATCATCCGGCTCAAGCAAGAATTAATTTAAAGAACCAAAGAAACGGAACCATAGTCTAAAATAGATTCAATGATATGTAATCCATACAAATATAGATAGATGAAAAGTTTTACCGATGATCCTTTCTTTTCCAGAGTTAAAAAGGATCTCTTCATTGCAAGTCATTCAGTTCTTACAAGTAAATACTCAATACCCCAATGGGCTTACCAAAAAAAAAAAATGAATCACATGATCAAGCGCTTTATGGGTCGTCTCAAACCTTGTTGCATGATGTCCCCCTCCCATTTGTGGGAGTTTTATTACATACATAACGAAAGGGTTTACTTGTTACTAATAATAAGATAATCAAGCCTCTCTTTTTCTTTAGATACCTTGTTTCACTCCGATCATTTCATGGATCGAGTCAATGCAGAAGAAATGAATGCATTTCCATACGATATTTAAGTAAGTGAAAAATAGATAACATAATCTACAGCAGATTCTGCCACCACATCACTGATTGTACTAGATCTTACGAAGCCTGTTATCAACATTTCAGGTCTGATCATAGAAAATATTCTCTTCAAGCAAACCGGTCTCAGGCTTACTTATATTAGCAGTGGTTGAAAAGGAACACGTTTTTATGAATGAAAATGGGGTGGCAGAAATAAAAAGGCAAATGTCTGCACGGCCAAATCAATAGTTCAAGTCACACACTCCCATAATCCATTTTCTCTGAAGAGAATAAACTTCCACAATCTCATGTCAAAAAAAACGACTTTTCTTATTGTGGAGCAAAGGATCTATCCAAAAAAAAATTTATATTTTTCCATCCATACTTTTTTAGCAATGAAAACTTATGGTTCCTCCTTCAAGTGTATGAATTAGATTACAAATATCTATAAAGGACCAGAAATACCTTGTTTGCGTATCATTGGAAAGTGCATTAACATAAATACGGCTGTAAGAAGAGGCAATACAAAAGTGTGTAAACTATAAAAACGAGTCAAAGTAGATTGTCCCACACTAGCACTTCCACGTAATAACTCTACCAAATGGGATCCTATTACAGGAATAGATTCTGGTACGCCTGTTACAATTTTTACTGCCCAATACCCAATTTGATCCCGAGGTAAAGAATAACCAGTTACACCAAAAGATGCAGTCAATACAGCCAGAACCAAACCAGTAACCCAAGTCAATTCGCGAGGTTTTTTAAATCCACCGGTAAGATACACACGAAATACGTGCAGGATCATCATTAAGACCATCATACTTGCTGACCATCGATGAACGGATCGGATTAACCAACCAAACTTAGCTTCAGTCATTATATATTGCACAGACGAAAAAGCCTCTGTAACGGTTGGACGATAGTAAAAAGTCATAGCAAATCCTGTCGCTACTTGTAGTAAAAAACAAGTCAGCGTAATTCCTCCTAGACAATAAAATATGTTGACATGAGGAGGCACGTATTTACTAGTAATATCATCTGCAATCGCCTGAATCTCGAGACGTTCTTCGAACCAATCATAGATCATATTGAGATAGGCAACCAAGTCAAAACTCCTTCTCTTAGAACTGTATATGAGAATTTCATCTCGTACAGCTCAAACATAAACACCTCCAAATACTAATGGAAATGGAGAATAACGTTTTTGAGATTCTCTTCTGAGAAAAGAAAATTATCTAATTTAATTCAGAAAGAGAATAATCAAAAAGAATCTCCTTATTCTTTGTAGTGAGAATGCCAAAATATCAAGTGGGCTCGTTTGTTGTTGATCGTTGCAGGCTTATTGAATCTTCTCTTTCCCTATATTATTTCTTTTGTTGTTGATTTGAAGAATCCGGTTTGTATTTAATAACTAATTTTTTATAGTGAACCTTCTATGAAGGAATTTATCTTGTTAAGATCCTATGAAAAATCGATTGAAACCTCAGATTCATACTATAGATAGAACCACCACGAGGATTCAATATCCATATCCACCAAGCCCAAACAAGGATTCCCTGAGTCAGAACCATTGGATCATCACTTCAAAGAATGGATAAAATAGAACTCAAAATATTTTTATTTTGGTCAAAAAGCATTCTTATAAAATAAGAAAAATCCTTCAATTTATAACTTATAAATAAAACCTTTTTAACTTTTTTTGGAGTCCGGTTACTGATAGGTATGATAATAAGTATGAATCATAGTTTCAATATTTTATGGATCTATTTCCTATTCCGTGTTTCAGATAATACTAGAATAAATATCCGACTAGGTAGAAGTTTTGATTCTATCAAAAGATGACAGAACCATTCTTTGTATTATCACAATAATCTAGAATCCATTATAACAAGTCACACACTCATATTCCGGAAATACAGAAACAAATTAATTCCGCGCGGTCGAACTACCAACATAAAGAGAATGGACAAAATTCGATACCTAAACGATTCTTGTTTTGATAAAGTAATACTTCGCAGTTCTTGTGGATCTACATATGTTATCTAATTCATTGAAATTCCATCCAGTAAAATGGAAGAATTATAAATTTCCAAAAGAATAGATAGAAATATCGTAAATAGAGCCATTGCGACACCCATCAAAGGAGTCGTTCCCCATCCAGGAGCTACTTTACCATATTCTGAATTCAATGGCTTTAATAAATCTCCTATGTAAGTTCGTCTTGGACCAGATCTAAAACGACCTTCAACGATTTTTGTAGCCATAAACCAACCCTCCTTGTGCATTCATTGAATGTTGACTTTGTATCCCATTCCGTTGTAAAATGATCGTCTCATATTGTGAAATTTATACAATGCAAACAGCACCCCTAGTTGCCATTTCTATATCTGGTTTACTTGTAAGTTTTACTGGGTATGCCTTTTATATCGCTTTTGGTCAGCCCTCTCAACATCTCATAGATCCATTCGAAGAACACGGGGACTAGTTGAAGTCATCATAATAGCCCCCGAATATTCGGGGGCTATTATGACTTATTTCTTCTGAAATAGAATGCAATTTTGTCATCTTTTTTTGATTAGTTTAGTTGGAACTTTAGGCGGTTCTCGAAAAAAGATAGCGAAAAAAATTATTCCTAGAGTCGAGACTAAAAGGAATGTATAAACCAATGCTTCCATAGTTGGATCGTCGTTCAAAATTATATCTTCCATATCTGTTTATGATCCTCTTTAGGATAACGAAAAAGCAATAATCAAAATGCAGTGCATCAAATCAAAAGAGTTGTTATCTGGTACCCTTCGACTGTCAACACCCCCCAAAAGAAGCGAAAGAGATTCGAGTGATGTTGTCTTATACTCTTCTTGTAGTCGGATCTCCAAGTTTTTGGAATGTTCCAAATTCAACTTGAGCATCCAAATCTGGGTCAATACCAGCAAAAACATCTCTGAACAAAGTTCTAGCACCATGCCAAATGTGTCCGAAAAAGAACAGCAGAGCAAACGAAGCATGTCCAAAAGTGAACCAACCCCTTGGGCTGCTACGAAAAACACCATCGGATTTCAAAGTGGCACGATCAAATTCAAAAATTTCACCCAATTGAGCACGTCTAGCATATTTTGTCACAATTGTAGGATCACTATAACTGACTCCATGGAGTTCACCACCATAGAATTCAATAGTTACACCGACTTGTTCGACACTATACTTGGATTCTGCCCTTCGAAAAGGAACATCGGCTCTAACAATTCCGTCTCCGTCTACCAAAACAACTGGAAATGTTTCAAAAAATGTAGGCATACGTCGTACAAAAAGTTCACGACCTTCTTTATCTCTAAAGATCGGGTGTCCTAACCATCCAACAGCTATTCCGTCCCCGTTGTCCATGGAGCCCACTCTGAATAATCCCCCTTTTGCCGGATTATGGCCGATATAATCATAAAAGGCTAATTTTTCAGGAATAATGGACCAGGCTTCTGATAAACTTTTATTTTTGGCTAACCCAGCACCAACTATTCGATATATTTCTTGCTGGAAATATCCCTGATCCCATTGATAACGAGTGGGGCCAAACAATTCGATCGGAGTCGTTGCCGAACCATACCACATAGTTCCAGAAACTACAAAAGCTGAAAAAAAGACAGCCGCTATGCTACTGGACAGGACAGTTTCAATATTTCCCATACGTAATCCTTTATATAGACGTTGGGGCGGACGGACACTCAGATGGAATAGGCCCGCTAATATGCCCAATGTTCCTGCTGCAATATGATGCGAAGCTATTCCCCCTGGACCAAAAGGATAAAAACCCTCCACACCCCACGATGGATTTACGGGTTGTACTTTTCCCGTTAGTCCATAAGGATCGGAAACCCAGATTCCAGGACCATACAAGCCAGTTACATGAAATGCACCAAAACTAAAGCAAACCAACCCTGAGAGAAATAAATGAATTCCAAATATCTTGGGCAAATCCAAAGAAGGTTTTCCTGTACGTGCATCACAAAATATTTCTAGATCCCAATATACCCAATGCCAGATAGCTGCCAAGAAGCAAAAACCCGAAAATACTATATGTGACCCGGCCACGCCTTCGTAACTCCAAATACCCGGATTCGTTATAGTCCCTATACTCCAACCAGACCATGAATTGGTAATTCCTAAACGAGTCATGAAGGGTATAACAAACAAACCTTGTCTCCACATTGGATCAAGAAGGGGGTCTGAGGGATCAAAAACTGCTAATTCATAGAGAGCCATTGAACCGGCCCAACCAGAAACCAGAGCTGTATGCATGATATGGACAGAAAGTAACCGACCGGGATCATTCAATACGACGGTATGAACACGATACCAAGGTAAACCCATGGAAAAACCTCTTTTTTATCAAAGATATTCTTTAAAAAAAATGTAACTTTATTGCATTGGAAAAAAAAGAAACAACATATATTTTTATGGACCTATAGAGCTTTCATCAGTGGATGGATTCTCTCGGTGCAAAGGTTCTTGTTCTAGTTCACTCGTTGGTTTTGATAGTCCGAAAAACATTCTGTTCTTAGGAACAAAGAGAAGCAGATTTATTTTATACCCGAATAAGGATCCATATGCAGCAATATGGTGGGTGGTTTATTGTCTATTCGAGAATGCAACATACTTGTTCTCATTAGAAAGACCGATTCGTAATAATAATTTGTTGTGACTTTTTTTTTTATTCGGATTCATTCTTTTTCTTTGAACTTTTTTTCTAATCTTATGGATCAATGATGAGTAGGGTACAATTGGATGAAGACAACAAAAATTATTACGTTTCCACATCAAAGTTTTTCTTAATTATTTTTTTCTTTTATTTAATGCCTATTGGTGTTCCAAGAGTCCCTTTTCGAATTCCTGGAGAGGAATATTCAACTTGGGTTGACATATAGTGTGGCTTGTCAGATATCTTGGGGCATATGGTATTTACCCGTTCTCTTCTCCGATCGAGATATCCTCTTCTTTCACCCCTAAAATAAAAAGATTTGAATTTGGAGCGTGTGATGATGTACAATTAGAATGATATTCTTAGATACTTTCTTTTGGGGAGTATTCAACAAAATATCAATAAAAAAAAGTGTATGGTTGTTTTGTTGATTCGACCAAAAAGAATAATGAAGTATCCAGGCTCCGTTTAGAAAAACCCAATCGGAAAGATCAACGTGTATCAATCATAAGAACGATTCCTATTTTTATAAAAATAGGAATTTCAATTCTTAATCAATCGAATCATACGTCAAATTATAAGATACATAAAAGATTTGGCAGACATGAAAAAGGTAAAAAAAAAGGAAGGTGTAGAAAAAGTAACATTTAGGATGTTCTTTTTTTTTTTCCCTATTTAATTTATTTTTGACTCTATATTGCATGCAAATAGAAATCGGGAAGATCCTTATTCCGGAGTAGAGCACAAACCTAATAGAAGAAGCCCATTCAGGAACAAGAAAATGACATCGTGATTTGGATCGGTGAAACAATATATCAATGAAAAGTTAGTTGATAAGTTTAGCGAATTCTTATTCATTAATAAGAGAGGTATATAATGAATGAAAAAGGTAAAAATATTTCTATCTATATAAAAAGTATAGAACAAAAAGCGGCGGTTCGTTCGTTAAAATAACCGAAATAAGATGTTAAAGAAACGAGCTGGATGGAAGAATTTGATTTTTACCTTTTTTTTTTAGAACCGTATGCAGCAAAAGGTGCATGTACGATTCCTAAGGCAAACCATTTGATGGTCCTAATCAACCGACTTTATCGAGAAAGATTACTTTTTTTAGGTCAAGGGATAGATAGTGAGATCTCGAATCAACTAATTAGTCTGATGGTATATCTCAGTATAGAGAATGATACCAAAGATTTTTATTTTTTTATAAACTCTCCTGGAGGATGGGTCATCCCCGGAGTCGCTATTTATGACACTATGCAATTTGTTCGACCAGATGTACAGACTATATGTATGGGCTTAGCCGCTTCAATGGGATCTTTTATCCTGGTCGGAGGATCGATTACCAAACGTCTAGCATTCCCCCACGCTTGGCGCCAATGTTTTATTGAGAGAAAATAACGAGACTATGCCTTCGCCATATGAAAAATAGAGAGATGAGTAATCATAGCATGGCATTTTGCATTCGATATGAAAATCGATTTTGGATATATATATATAGAATGCAGTATTTTCGTTTTTTAAAACATTCGATTCTGTATCGAGAGAGTCGTATGAGCGAAAAGGATATTTCCGGTTTTATCTTCTCTATCGGAAGTCCATTTCATCAGTGTCACACACAAATTATTCACATCATAGGTCTTATCACTTTTTATGTATTATTATGGTTATGAAAAAGCACGAATAAAATTTTATTCTTTTATTTCGATCAAAAATAAAAAACTTTGGGATTGCTGAATGACAGAGAGAAATAGTAAAGCAACGGAGCCATCATAGTATTTTGAGAACTGAGAAAAATAAAGAAATAAGGGTGGTCATTGGAAAATTTACATTTGGATCTGAGACTCTTATCCATTGTAGAGCCGTATGCAAAATGTGCAAATAAAGATGCCTGTACGGTTGATGATGAAAACATTCTTTTTTATTCTTTTCTTTGCACATTTGGAGAATAAAAATGCGTTTTTTTATTATGTGTAAATATCAGATCAGGGTAATGATCCATCAACCTGCTAGTTCTTATTTTGAGGCACAAACAGTAGAATTTATCCTGGAAGCGGAAGAACTACTGAAACTGCGCGAAACCCTTACACAGGTTTATGTACAAAGAACAGAGAAACCGTTATGGGTTGTATCCGAAGATATGGAAAGGGATGTGTTTATGTCAGCAACAGAAGCCCAAGCTTATGGAATTGTTGATCTAGTAGCGGTTGAATGACAAAACAATAGCAGGTTTTTTTTTTTATTTCACAAATTCCATGATTCTTTCATATGCATTTCTGTTTAGTTTATCTATCTTATACTTACTACTTATATAGAATGTATATTATTTATTAAAATTAAATTAAATAAGAAGAATATTAAAATATAGAATAATAAAAAGAGTCTCATTTCAAATTCGATTGATTATATCAAAGGAATTCATAATCATGCGGTTACGATCAATCTAAACCAGCTCATTCATTATGGATACGATTTCGCATGCCACCAACTATTAAACAACTTATTAGAAACACAAGACAGCCAATTAGAAAAGTCACGAAATCCCCCGCTCTTGTGGAATGCCCTCAGCGCCGAGGAACATGTAGTAAGGTGTAGGTGCGACTCGTTCAGATCACAGATGGGAAAATAGAAATATGGATTTTCCAGTATCAATGATCGTACGTACCACCAGTGAATCGGATTGAACTCCATTCACTATTCAAAAAAAAGTCATCCATTCCCTTGTATGAAATTTATGTATTTTTGGTGCAAATCAATCAACTCAATTATTATTTAAGAGAAAAAGTAATCCTTTCCATTGGTAGAAAATGGAATTCCATAAAGCGGGATAAACCCTATGTAATTAAAAATAGAAAGGAAATGAAAAAGATTCTCTCACGTGCAAGAACGGACTAAGAAGGTCAGCTACCTACTAGTTAACGTTAACCCCTTCATAATCAAATACCGTCACTCTTCATAATATTTTAGGTAGATCTCATTGTGAAACATCTATAGAATACTGGAGAATTCCAGAGGTCGAGCCAAAGAATGTGAACTGTACAAGTGCACTATATATCCCCTAATAAAATGAGGGTGGAAAGGGCTCCGGTGTATATCGAGAGGACCTCACCGTTTAATTTTGAAAACAAAGTCGCCATAGAAACGATGTAACCCACCAGAATCCATTTTTTAGACACCGAAAATCCATTCTATGTATATCTAGGTGAAAAATCCCTAGCAAAAAAAAATCTTGGTAGGAAGGAAAGGAAGGTTATTGTAGCAAAAGCTGTTGGAATTTTTTTTTTTACACATTGGAAAAATAAATTTTGTTATTTATTAATAATAGACCGGTAAAGGGCAAAAGAATAACTGAAGAAAAGAAACTAAAATTTTATTATTCAAAGTTAGTCAATGACCAGAATTAGACGAGGATATATAGCTCGGAGACGGCGAAAAAAAATCCGTTTATTTGCATCAACAAGCTTTCGAGGGGCTCATTCAAGACTTACTCGAACTTTGATTCAACAGAAAATAAGAGCTTTGGTTTCGGCTCATCGGGATAGAGATAGAAAAAAAAGAGACTTTCGTACTTTGTGGATCGCTCGGATAAACGCAGTAATTCTCGAGCGGAGGAAGAATAATAATAATCGTAGGGTATCCTCTGACTATTGTTATAGTCTTTTCATACACGATCTGCACAAGAAGCAATTGATTATTAATCGTAAAATACTGGCGCAAATTTCAATATTCAATAAGAATTGTCTTTCTATGATTTTCAATGAGATCATAACAAAAAAAAGAAGGACAGTGGAAAAAATACGCCGGAATAATTTAAAGTATTTCGTTTTCGGATAAATAACTCTGGTAAAACAGTCGATTTTTAGTATAATAAAATAGAGAATGATGAGAAAGTTTTCAAAATGAACGAGAACCACGTTATAAATGATTTGGTTTTCTATTTTTGTCTTATTACGACACTCCAATATTATCGAATAAGACTACATCCATAATCCGCGTTTTAGTTCGGATTGTATATCGACTATCCCTGGCCTAAAAAAAAAAAAATAAAAATGGAAGTTAAGCCCTTTTTGATGGTTCCAATAAAAATACCTATTGTATAGTTCTATTAGACGTAGTCGATCTTTCAAATTGTTTCTTATTAATAATAAGAAAGGGTAACAAAGATAAAATACGAGCTTGTTTTATAGCAATAGTAATGAATCGTTGTTGTTTCAAGGTTAATCTATTCACTCTTCTAGAGAATATTTTCCCTTGTTCACTAATAAATCGACTAATTAAACTCATGTTTCTATAATCAATTTGATCTCCTGATTGGATCGGGATCAACCGCCTATGAAAATATCGTGTGGATTTACGAAAAGCTCGTTTGGAGTTATCCATATTTTGTCTTTTCCATCCCGAAAATACTATCTATCGGTCAGATGAAAATGAATATTTTGAATTCTAAAAAAAAAAAAATGGGTTTGCTTATCTATTTTTTTGGTATAACATGAGTTGATATTTTGATGTTGTTCTATGGATGTCATTTTTGTCCGGTTTTGACACAAAGGGTGACACAAAGCCTTCTTTATTCTATTATTTACTCCATGAATCAATCATATGAAACAACACGAACGAAATAGGAAGAGACATAATATATATATATATATATATTTCTCAACAATTCTAGACTAGACGGTATATGGTGGATTCTTTTAAGTCATAGGAAACACCAGATTTCTTATTAAGACCTTTTCAAACACTGGTGGTACATTCAAAAAAAAAAGAACCGTTACTCGGGCACCGTTGCCACCTTTTTTTGGATGAACACCTCCTTACTTTGAATTTTTGATTCACTAAAAAAAATGATTCTATTTTCAATCCGAATAAAAATAAAGGAACAAAAAAAGAAGTTACTACAATACAAAAACTCGACAAAATCCAATGAAAAAAATTTTCATAAATCAAAATAAATAATTTATAGAACAAAAAATCATCCAAAAAAAAAGGTTTTGAACAAATCATCAATTCGGATCAAAAGATGATGGAAGTTTCTTTCTTTATGATACTATGTTGTTCCGTCTAGATCACATTTCAATTTACAGGTAGAACGGAAATTGAATTTGAGTCTGAATCCTAACGTGAAAGTGGAATCCAATGTCATTATTTATTCCTCCCCCTTTTGAAAAAAAGGTAAATGAAGAATAAAAGGGGGAAAGGCACTTTGTATCGCTCATCTTAATTAACTTTTTTCCATGTCAAGAACTAAAAAAAAGGTATCATCAACGCATCCGGGAAAAATCGATTGATCTCTATCAATAGACCCGCTAAAGATCCAAACCATAGCATACTAAGTACCGGTGCCGTGGAAAGATAAGTTTTTAGATCTCGCATTGAAAATCCTCCTTAGATTATTTTTTAACATAATGAATTCATCAATCAAAATAGACGCGGAATCCCTAATAATTAAAATTGAAATGTACAATGATCCAGTAGATCAATTTTTTTCTATTAAAAAATCAGTCCATCTTCCTGAGCATTCCCACCACCAAGTATTCATTTTTTTTTTTTTACAGTGTTTGATATGTATTTTATAAAGAATAAGTTTTATGTTATTGTCTTTTTTTTTTGATATAGAAATGAGATCCAAAATGAAAAAAAAAATAAAAGAGAGAGATGAGAGGTATATGGAAGAAATAAAAATATGGATCAAGAAGACAACGGGTATTCTAACAAGCAAGAATCACACAGAGCTTGATAAAAAAAGGGATGTAGCGCAGCTTGGTAGCGCATTTGTTTTGGGTACAAAATGTCACAGGTTCAAATCCTGTCATCCCTACATACAATTTGCTATTCTTTAGAATGACTTTTTCTGATCCATCTCATATCGTTACATTGAGATTCAAAAATGGCACATAATTTCATTTTATGCAATTCTTGTTGCATGTTTTTTTGGGGTTATTATTGGTTGGAATAACCCTTTGATTTATAGAGTATGTATAAAGTAAAAGCGCTCTTAGTTCAGTTCGGTAGAACGTGGGTCTCCAAAATCCAATGTCGTAGGTTCAAATCCTACAGAGCGTGATTCCCTTGTTATTACACTGCAAGAATTCTATACGACATAGTAGAACAATCTAAATTGTACTTCCTACGAATAAAAAATGCTAGGATCCGTCGTCCCATTAAAAAAAAAGAGATAATTTCGATTTTTCAAAGGTCCAACTGATCACCACGTCTGTATTGTAAATATGCAGTTACGAATAATCCAGCCAAAGTAATAGGAATTAGACCTAACACGATTCCAAATAGAAAAACGTCAATCATTTCAATTTATTTTACAAGGTACAAAAAAGGCTACTTAATGAATAATATAGATCCAAATTCTATTCAACCAAATTGCTCGTGAATCTCAATGACCAAAGGGTAGTCGTTAGTACTGAGTCAGGGAACTACTATAACAATGATGGAATCCTGTATAAAATTGTTTTTTTCATTTTTATTTTCAAATAAGTCGTATCTTGCTCATACTAATAAATAAAGCGGAGGTGATAGTCAAAAACGCTAGTAAAAGACCGAAATAACGAGTGATAGTAGACATATAAGGGTCCAAGGAATGAAATATGTTCTTTTTTACTACTACATATTTTATAAAACTTACCTACGTATCTATGTTGACAGATCCTAGAGAATACCCAACACAAAAAAAGCCAATGATCGTTTTCTTCATCAATCATACTCATTAGACGAAACTAACAAAGATAATCACAGAGGTATAAAAGTATCATCTGTGACATGACATTTTTTGACCTATACTTCGATATCCGAATCAAGAGGTACATTGGAACAACTCTTGAAGAAACGAAAAAAATAACTGTGTTGTGTAACTTCAAAAAATGAAACTATCTTTGAATCAATATTCGAATATTTGAAATCATTTCTTTCATTAT